CTTTTTTTTTTCTTTTTTTCAAAGTCATCAATTCATTCTTTTAATTCTATTCTTTTAATTCTATAGGGCTGAATAAAAATTCGATTGACCCTTTGATAAAATTGCTATGCTTAGTGTGCGACTCGTTGGTTGTTTAGGGTTAGGATTAAACACGATTATTCCTGCCTAACCACCCCATAATTTAATTTCGCATTATCTCAATTTAAAAAAATCAGCCAAAATTTGATATAATGATCATATCCTTGTAGCAGCTGAAACCTTTTTGTTTCTGAAAAAAATCGTTGTAAAAACAAAAGATAGAAGAAAAATGGAGATAAACGGAAGGATGAGAGAACTAGAGAAAAAAATGATATAGAATTCCAATATGAATATGTAAGGTCAATAAATCATCTTATAAATTAAAACAGGACATTGTAATATAGCATGAATCAAGATTCATCCTAAGTAAATAATTTTTATTCTGCCTAGAGCAAAACACAAAAATCAAGAGCTTTGGGCCAAAAAAGACTGAGAAAATTGACTCAAAAACAACTTTCAACATGAGCTCCATTGTAAAACTAAGACCTAAGCATTAAGTAAGAAGTGATGGGAACGACGGAAGCTGTGAATCCAAAAGATTCTGTAGAAAAGGAAATCTTACTGATTCACCGGTCGGGATGGCGGAAGGAAGCCCAGATGAATTGATCTATTCTTCGAAGGCACACAAAAAGTCTAAAACTGAAACAGAAGAGTAAATATTCGCCCGCGAAAACTTGATTTTTTTGAATCCTTTTAGTCGCGAGGAGCCAGATGAGAAGAAATTCTCACGTCTGGTTCTGTAGTAGGGATGGAATTCAGAAACAACTATCAACTATAACCCCAAAAGAACCAGATTCCGTAAACAACATAGAGGAAGAACGAGGGGAATTTCCTATCGGGGAAATCATATTTGTTTCGGTAAATATGCTCTTCAGGCGCTTGAACCTACTTGGATCACATCCAGACAAATAGAAGCAGGCCGACGAGCAATAACACGAAATGTACGTCGTGGTGGAAAAATATGGGTACGAATATTTCCAGACAAACCAGTTACAGTAAGACCTGCAGAAACACGCATGGGTTCGGGTAAAGGATCCCCCGAATATTGGGTAGCTGTTGTTAAACCAGGCCGAATACTTTATGAAATGAATGGAGTAACAGAAAATGTAGCTAGACGGGCAATTTCAATAGCAGCATCAAAAATGCCTATACGAGCTCAATTCATTATTTCGGGATAAAGTATAAAAAGAACAATCAAAAAAAAAGGTTCTTTATTATAAAAAATGGCAAATTTCTGTTTTTTGAGATAAACAATATTTCTTTTTTTTTTCTTTGTCCTTTGCATTGAAAGAAAAAATTTTTAAATCGTATGATTCAACCTCAGACCCATTTAAATGTAGCCGATAACAGCGGGGCCCGAAAATTGATGTGTATTCGAATCATAGGCGCTAGCAATCGTCAATATGCTCATATTGGTGACATTGTTGTTGCTGTAATCAAAGATGCAGTACCAAATATGCCACTCGAAAGATCAGAAGTTGTCAGAGCTGTAATTGTACGTACTTGTAAAGAACTCAAACGAGACAACGGTATGATAATACGATATGATGACAATGCTGCAGTTGTTATTGATCAAGAAGGAAATCCAAAAGGAACTCGAATTTTTGGTGCGATTGCCCGTGAATTAAGAAAACAAAATTTTACTAAAATAGTTTCCTTAGCTCCCGAGGTATTATAAAACTATGTTTATTGTAGGTTAGTTGAAAAAATAGATATAGATTAAGAGATAGATTGTATCTCACGCATATACCTTGAGTTATTCATAAACAAAAAACATGTTGATTATATCAAATAATGAGTTACCAACAATTTTAGGCATAATGGGTAGAGACACTATTGCTGAGATATTAACCTCTATACGAAATGCTTATATGGATCAAAAAAGAATGGTTCGAATAACATCGACTAAGAGTACCGAAAATTTTGCAAAAATACTTTTACGGGAAGGTTTTATTGAAAACATAAGAAAACAGCGCGAAAACCATAAAAATTTTTTTGTTTTAACGTTGAGACACCAAAGGGCTAGAAAAAAGCCCTATAGAAACCTTTTTAATTTAAACCGAATCAGTCGACCGGGTCTACGAATCTATTCTAACTCTCAACGAATTCCTCGAATTTTAGGCGGGATGGGGATTGTAATTCTGTCCACTTCTCGAGGTATAATGACCGACCGAGAGGCTAGACTAGAAGGAATCGGCGGAGAGGTTTTGTGTTCTATATGGTAATATTTCTCATAGACAAATTGTATTCGAAATAGATTCTTTGAAATTGTAACAAAACTAAAAGGGCTGGATTATCTAATACTGTTGCTCCTCCTTTATTTGATGCTTCATAGCAGCTTTACCTGGAATGAAGGAACAAAAATGGATTCAAGAAGGTTTAATTACCGAATTGCTTACCAACGGCATGTTTCGGATTCGTT